GTCACCAAGAAAGCAAGCCGGGAAGGCATAGAGTCGACGCAGTCAAGCAGGAAATCCCGTAATCGACGGCAAAAGGCATAATCAAAAGTACAGGCAGAAGGCCAAGAGCCTAGTCGTGCAAAGAGCCAAGCAGCGTATTCTGATTCAGGTGCGAACTTCTTCTCGACGCAGGAGATTCGTGAACAAGCCCATCTAAGAGCCTAGCAGTAGCAGCCTTTATTGCGACAGAGAGAGCTTCCAACAAGGAAAGCTCAATCCCATCTCGTGCCCTGTAAGAAGGAACGTCATCAGTCCCAGAGCCTATTCGATGTCATCTTCCTTATATATAAGCAAGTAAACTACCTTGAGCTGGCTGGTTATGGCGACCTATGCCACTATTGCCTGCCCTATTGGCTTCCTATCGCCTGCTATCGCCAGCCTGGAATGAAAGGGAGGGCATCAACTAGCCTACCAGAAATGCTTGACCAAACTACAATACCAAGAGTGGATCCTGCTGAAGCAATAGTTCCATCTCCGACTTCGATTTCTTTTTTGCCTTCCAAATCGAGTTTCTTGGCATAAGGACTACTTATACTTACATTTATAGAATGAAAGTGGAATTCCATCCTAAGATAAGATTTTTGCAATCCCTTCCAGGCCTACTCTTCTGACCCCTAAGATCGTTTAAACTCAGGATTGAACTATAGAGGCCGTATGGACATAGACAGAGTCAGAGTCCTCAAGAAGTATTGCAAGTCTTTCAAAGGAGGTGCTAGCATTTCTCTTCTCTAAGTCCAACTCAAAGGAGCAAGCACCTTAGACTAATGCGGATCCGACCCTTTGAGACAGGCGATGACCTTTACCAGTTGAACAAAAAGACAGGGGCGGGACGGGGCGACATATCGATATACATATTCCAGCCCGATGAGCTAAACAGAATCTCTATTTCAAGAAGCGATTCAACGAAGCCGATTGACCACTTTCCCGAGGACCCATTGATAAAGGCACTCGATTCCTATTTTATAAAGTCTCATTTCGCTTAAAAGAAAGCATTTTTCTCGACGAGCTATAGTACCGTGCAAGAGTTCAGAAGGATTATGCCTATCTCATTGAGATTTCGGATACAACAAATGAACGAGTAGACACAAGACGATTATTATACGCTATTAGAAGTTTAGACTTGAGTTCATCTAGCCATGGATTCGATCCAGCCGCTGGTGACCCTACGGCTACCTTATTTTGCCACCCTATCTCTTAAAGCTTCTATGCGACCCATGTAGCTATTTATTGGTGCCTTTGCTTCCTTTTACTATTGCTGCCATCCCTGCTATTGCTTATGGGACTGAATCAATAGAAAAAACAACTAGGTCAAGTGCTTATACCCCTTCCGCTGGGGGAACCGGGTATTCAATGGGCTATGAATCCGGATATTTACCCCTTTACGGAACTGAAACTGAGATTCAAGGATTTTAGCCGTGGGTAGCCCTTATTAGTCAAGCTTTGGCTCCCGAATGGGAACTGGATCCGTCCAAAGTGAAACTGATTCTCAATCTCAATCTGTATTTATTCAAAGTGGTTTTGTATTCGTATATGGGCGAGATAGTGCTTTTACCTTTTACTGGGTCATTAATGCATCAATGGAGTCAACTTAATCTTCCGTTTTTTTAGAAGTTGGTCGGCCTTGACGTATATATACTATACTGCAGTTCCCACCTCCGTGTGTATTGCGTCTTTGCTTCAAAGAGGGTTAACGAAAAAAAACCTTTCCTGCCGCCGAAGGAACCTGTGCCCATGCCTATGCCTCAAGTAAAAAAATAAGCTTTCGATGGGTCGGTTGTGGATAGAGAGGTAGGGATCCGTATCAGGTCGGGATGCCGCTGTTAGTGTGGTACCTCTAGGGCTGGCTGCTCTCGACCCCGGTAAACGAATGCTCTTCGAATTGGTACCTAAACCCTAGTTAGTTCCTGCCACCTCTTCTCCCGTAAATCCCATAGGAATCCTCCTGTATTCCAAACGGAAATGAGGGGCCGACTGCTGATCGCCCTGCGGTCACGAATAGCCAGCCTTCAATATCTTGTCTATAAGTCGGGTGAGGACTAGCTCTCTTAGGTTGAACCCTGGTTCGTGTTGAAGTGTAGCTACGTCCCGTAAGGTCACTTTACCCGAATACCTGACTTACATGGAACTACCCTCGACTTGATCCATCCCAATGATGGTAGGTAGGCAACTCTTTTCCGAGAGCGCGGTTGAGAAATCTTTTTTATTTAAACCCAGGGACTCTGTCCGCTTCCGTCGAATGGCTGCTAACCATTATTCTGGGTGGATCTTGCAACGATACCCTTAGCCCAGTCTTTATAGCCAAGACCCGGTGATAGATCTTTTTTAACTAATTCCACCAGGATATAATAAGGCTATAAGCAAACCATTGAGAACCTACCTTGCTAGAGTCACCCTACCCTTTTGCCCTACCTTTGAGTAGTCATCCCCAGGGATAGAGCATATAGAGCTGGTGCTTTTATAACCCTAGCTATAGTTGGGAAGGTTCTAGAGTCAATCAACGAAGCCAGAGCTTCAAGGCGATAGAGGAAGTCCCACGGGATATTTTCTTGAATCAGAAGAGAAAGAAGAAGGTTAGTCAGGTGAGACAGAAAAGAGAGCGAGAAAGGCTGGTTTAGACTAGCCGGTCTGAGGGGATTCGATTTCCTCCCGCTTCATTGGAGTCTAATAGACCTGCCATCCATCTGCCCCGGTAAACCACTCCTTTCGACTCTGAACCCCGTAGCTGCATCTCCGACTGGTGACCCCATCTCTCCTTCCTCCATCCACTGAAGAGGCAAGTAAGTACCTCGATTCAACTCCTTCTCCTACACCTCTACCTGGGGGACCCGAGTGGTGCCATTGATGCTGATGCCGAGCCAATGGGATCAATACCAAGCAACGACAGCTCGCGATCTTCATTCATTCTAGGGACTGGCATTGAAGCAAGGTTGCATGTCTTGGCTAGTCTCAGTTGGAGATGAGATTGCACGTGTTACAGGATTGACTGAGATTGAAGCAATTGGTCAAGGCAGTCTGAAAGTGGTTGACTCTGCAAACAAAAAGACTGCTTAGATAGAGAAAGGTTTGTTGAGCCAATCGTTATTTATATATGATGAGTGAATGCATGAAGAAGCGAGAGTGGATTGATAAAGTCCTGCCCAATATGGCTTCGCCTTGAGTGGACAGAGAAACCTGCATGCAGGTAGTCCCGCACAGCCGGTCACCAGGAGCTAAGATCTTCTCACTACCTTCATGCCAGCTAGACTAGTAGAATTGTTCAAGAAGTCAGATGCGGAACACATGCAAGAAAAGAGACAACCAGAGAGAAAGGCAAGGCAACTGTCAGCAAATCCAATAGAGAAAGCAAGCAGTGACAGCCGGAAGAAAAGGGAAGGTCCAATTAATTAATTAATTCGCTTCCAATCCCGTTCAGAAAGAGGACGTCAATGCCAGTTGTTTTCTTCTAGCAACCACTTCAAAAGGGCACTTGATCTTGACACTGGTCTTTCTTTTAAGACCAGGAAAAATGGCTAACCAAGATCAATCAAATAAAAACCCAGACGTGGACGGAAATCCTGCCCAGTTCCGATTAGGCCCTTAAAGCGCTTTACGGAAAGTCTGGAGGAAGATTCAGCTGTGGCACTCGCCCTTGCCATTGAGTCAGCGCTTTCAGTAAGAGTCAGGTGCCTAAGAAAGGTCATCTACTGCCGATGGAGTAAGCGCTAAGGAGCTTTGTACTTGCCCAAATCTACTGCTTGCAAAGGAATCGAACTGTTTACTTATCTTTCCAGGGCGAAGGATTGATGAGAAAACCTCGCCGGACCGAGGGATATGAGCAATTTGAGTTAAGGTTGAGTGGTGCTATCGACTCATCTGCTTTCCCACCGGTACCGGCCACCATTTCAATGATGTATATAAAGGACTTGACCAACTCTCCTGGTTCTGAATATGATCCAAGCTCTGATCAACCGGTACAGAGCCCGCCCAATAAGGCACTATCTGCTACCGGAGAGGAAGGCGAATACAAGTCTCTTTGTTCCCCCTCTTCTCTATCCGGCCCCACCTTTCTATTCGATCCAATTTCCACCATTTCTTCCGCTCCCCTCTAAGCTGCCAACTATCGGTCCAATGGTTCCCCAACCAATGGATCCAAGCCCGAGGTAAGCATCTGAACGAGAGGAAGGGTAATCATAGGAACCAAGAACGAGCGAATCTCCATCTCCATATTCGAGTCCATCGACAGAATCCACAGCTTCTTCCCCTGGCGATTCACCGAAGCAATCAAATGAACACCCATCTGCCTCTTCTCTATCTTTGTCTTCGATACCAGGGCTGGTGACGCCTCTTCTGATCCATCATCCAATGCAGTGGAAGCCCGGAAGTTCAAAGTCTCTACCTGGGGCAGCGGCGAGTGAAGCATCTAATTCGAGTTCTCCATTTGTGACCAATGAACCTCCATCTGACCCACCGGAAGAAGCTATTAAGCGGCATAGGCCCCCATAAGTAGCTCTATCTGACCCCACGAGGCGATTCCTTCCATCCGCAACTAATCTCCATCTCATTGATTGCCCAAGTTCCGGAAATTCGCTAATTCGGTGACCCTGGCCAATCAATTGAATCTCTTCCCGCGGACCCATAGGCTCCACCTGCATCTCCTGGGGATATCTCTTCAAATGGTCCCCTAGCCAGTCCCGGCTAAGCAGGTACAAAGCAGCAGAGCCCTTCACCTGGAGAAGCGGAACCTCCAGTGGAATCTCTTCCCAACTAACCATATCCATGTATTTCCATCCTTGCCAGCCAAGCGAATCGAACCCGGGAGCTCGAAAGGAGAACCTGGTGGCGCCCTTACTCATTTGTCTCCTTCCACCCATCACCGGAGCTCCGAGGGGAAGCATTCAAAGCCAGCGGAACTTCCGTCTATTCTTACCGGATCAAATCCCCTTCTTCCTCAGCCTAAAAGCAATCTATCTCCCCGGCTACAAATGGAACATCTAAGCCTTCCTCTCCTGACTCAAGGCAGGGACCTCCACCATCATCTATTTCTCCTGACAAAGCAGCCCAAGCAGAACTCCTTTCTTTCTTATAATAATATAAGCGATAATAATTCCTTAAATTGAATCCGCTCCCCGGCATCAGCAACGAATGAAGGCTCATTTGCAGCATCAAAACTAGTATTCTTTATCCGGGTTTACAAATGGTCGAGTGTCTCCTTAAGTGGGGCTCAACACTCGACTGAAGGGAACCGAAAGGCCCCTCTCCTTGAAGTCGAGTGGCTCCCTCTAAGCTTTCTCTTCCAAGCTCTCCTGATCTCGATATAGAATCCAAGGCATCAAGGCACGGGAGCAGAACATCTATTTATCTCATTGCCATGAAACCGGAAGGAGGAACCGCAAGTGAAGCATCTAAGCAAGGAAGCTCAAACCTGTGATGAGGGGTCCAAGTCATTCAACTGCAGCTACGAAGCCCATTCCGGATGGATATCTATTCCCAATGGAGGCCGAACTAATCTCCTTCAACCCCTCCTGGCTAAGCAGCATCGGAAGGAGGACCAACTAATCTCATTCTATGTCTCTCTTCCGGTCGGAGGGAAGCACCAAAGCCATCCACTCCACCTTCTCTCTCTCCGTCTCTAAATTCATCAAACCTCGGATCATCAAAGGGAAGCGGAGGTCTTTCTGTCATTGCCTTGGAACCGATGATTCCTCTGCCCCTTTACCTTAACCAATGAAGGTTATCCCTGGACCCAGAGACTCGAATTGGACGAAGCCACCTCTTCAAAGCAATCTCTCCTATCGCCCCAGAGGCATAAACCAATGGGTTTCTCGGGAGGGGCCATCTAATCGATTCAAATACGAGCCATTAAGGGAGGGCGGGCCAACTATTGATCCAATCCGAAGCCATCAGAAGTAAAGCGTCACTCCTCCGCAGGTCTCCGTTCCCGGGGCTCATAAGCTGATGATAAACGCCCATGTGTGGAACCCCAGGAACTGCTACTGAACATCCAGCTCTGTCTCCAGATCTTTCTTTCCCATCTCCAAGTCCTTATTCCGCTCCTAGCTAACGAGTGGTCTGCCAAGCCTGCCTCTAATGGCAACCAAACAACATTTCCCTAGCAACTCTATTTTCTTTGTTGTTTCCGCTTCCGCCTACGAGGTTGCTTGCGACGGTTGCTTTGCTTGCAATAAATACCCGCGAATGGTGAATATCTAGCTGCTTGACCCCGCCCAACGGAAAAAGAAGTGGAAGTGGACCTCTCACTCACATGTGTATACGTGGGTAAGATTTAGCTATGAATCCTGTCTACTCACCATGGCAGAGAACCAAGCATTTGATATCCCGCCGAACAGAACTGGGGTAGTCAAAGGAGGACGGTCTCATTCCGCCTCACTGATGGATCGAATCAAAATGATGGATAGTTCGCCTCTGCACCCACTGCTTGTTCGGATGCTTCTCCCACTGGAAAGGAGGAATGAACTGAGACTCGACTTGGAGTGGACCCATTCGGTGGGTCTAGGCAGCTACTTGGTTCCTTTAATGGATGATTTTGGAAGCACCTTTTCTTTCCTCTTTTTATACACGGCGTTGGAGCTTCCCCATTAGAGATCGTACCCGGCTCAAGGCTTTAAAGAAGAAAGCCCAGGCTCAAGGGCCCAACATCAAGCTGATGAGGCCTATCATGATCCTCCCTCCTAATCTTAAAGTCCATCATCTCCCGTTAACCCACGAATGGCCAATCTCATTTCACAAATGGGCCATTTATCCATTCAAATGGCCCAGATGGTCCAGATGACCCAGTCCATGACTCAATCAATGGCCCAGACTATAACCCAGGCAGTGGCCCAGGTGCTAGCCCCTTGGTCAAAGGGTCTGCTATCATCATGCTGGTGCTAATGTGATCTATCGACACTAGATGATCTTCCACAATTTCCTTCAAAACATAGTACTTTACGTCTATATGTTTCAACCTGCTAGACGACTTGTTGTTGTTGGAGAAGGCAAGGGCTGCTGAGTTATCACAGTAGATCTTCAGCGGTCTAGAGATAGTACCCATCACCTGAAGTCCTGTGATGAAGTTCCTCAGCCAAATAGCCTGGCATGTGGCCTCGTAGCAAGCAATATACTCAGCGTGTGTAGAGGAAGAAGCTTTCTCACTCTTCCACGAAATGGCGCCGCCGGCAAGCAGGAAGACGTATCCTGATGTCGATTTCCTGGTGTCCGGGCACCCAGCGTAATCGGAGTCCGAATATCCGACGATCTCCAGTATATCGGATCGCCGTTATGTGATCATTTAGTCTCTGGTCCCCTGAAGATACCTCATTACTTTGAAGGCAGGCTCCATGCCTGGGTTACTTTGGTATCTACCTAGTAAACCCACAGCATAGGCAATGTCCGGCCGTGTACACGTCTGGGCGTACATCAAGCTTCCAACAGCAGAAGCATATGGAATGCCCTTCATCTGATCCTTCTCTATATCGCTCCTCGGGCACTGCGAAGCACTGAGCCTGTCTCCATCTGCCTTCTTCTGCTACTGGGTTTGCTGTGCTGTATACCATACCTCTCTAATACTTTTTTGATTTAGGCCTTCTGAGATGAGGATACCTCTGGAGATGTCTTTGTGAATCTCAATGCCAATGACATATGAGGCTCACCCATATCCTTCATCTCAAAGTTCCTTATGAGGAATGCCTTCGTATCGTGCAACAGCCCCAGATCACTGCTAGCAAGCAGTATGTCGTCAACATATAGGACTAGAAAGAGAAACTTGCTCCCACTGACCTGTAGGTATATACACTGATCAACATCCTTAAACCCACAGGTCATTCTCACCTCATGGAATTTGAGGTACCACTGACGGGAAGACTCGTCCGTATATCGACTTCCTTAACCTGCACACTAAATGCTCGCTGCCCTCCTGCGAGAAGCCAAAAGGTTGGTCCATGTACACTTCCTCCTGTAGCTCCCCATTGAGGAAAGCCGTCTTCACATCCATCTGGTGAAGCTCTAAGTAAAAATGAGCCACCAAAGCCATGATTATCCTGAGTGAGTCCTTCTTATAAACCGGATAAAAGGTCCTCAGCCCTTCCATTTCCTTATCATGAAATTGTTTAGGGGCAACCTTCTCCAGAAGGAGCATGCCAAACTCATAGCACGTCAACACTCCTCTCTCCGGGAATGTTAACCAGAACTCGACTGGCAATGGATATATGCCCGAAGGGGCATGCATTAAAAGGTAATGACGTCGTAGACTCCATTATAGGTCATTCGGAAGAGCTCCGTATAGTTCTATTTTAGGGCGTAACGTTGCCCTCGACTGACCGAAAAAACGAGTTCCAGAGGCATCTTCCATTCATATCGATTTTGGTTTTTCTGCACCATATTTGGATCTGCCTCTTCTTCGATCCGGAATTCCCAGCAAATCCTTGACTCCTCGAATACAATGGAATTTCACACCTGGCAAATCTTTCACTCTACCTCCTCTTATTAAGACCATAGAATGTTCCTGCAAATTATGACCTTCGCCCGGAATGTAAGCAAATATATCATGTCGATTGCTCAACCGTACTTTGGCTATCTTACGTAGAGCTGAATTAGGTTTTTTCGGTGTTCTCGTTGAAACACGCAAGCATACTCCTTGCTTCTGGGGACATTGATCCAAAGCTCGAGTACGGTCCGTGCGCCGTTTTTCTTCTCTACCATGACGAATCAATTGATTTAATGTAGGCATCGCTCTTTCCTTTGTCCTTCCCCCCTTTGCCCTATCACTAGTGATTACTCCCAATCCAAAGCACCCCTTTTCCATTCATAGAGAAATCCAATCGTCAAAATCAATAAAAAGGCCATCATGGACCAAAATCCAAACAGATCAATCTTGTTGAGAGAGACTGCCCAAGGAAAGAAAAAGGTGACTTCCAGATCAAAGATAATAAATAAAATTGAAACAAGATAAAATCGTATATCGAAACGACTTCTGGCATCACCGAAAGGATCGAAACCACATTCGTAGGCCGACAATTTTTCTGGATAGGTCGAACTATTAGAAGAAAATAAAAAAGGAAGACCGAGTAAGATCAAAGAAACTAGCAGACTCATCACTAAATAGATAAAAATAGGTGCAAATTCTAACATCACCACAGCCCACTTTCTTCTCTCGCTCCTTGCTCGCGGAGCGGCATACCAGAAAAAAAAGAAAAAGATTGGAATCGATGACTGAAGCCTCTTTCTTAGGGCCTTTAAAGAGCCTGACTACAGTAGTGTCGTAAGTCCAACCCCGTAGGGTCAGACAGCCAACGTCTTCCAGCTCTCCATGACAGCCTTCTTGTACCGAGGATCTTCTTTTTCTGTTTTTGACCACGGTTGCCTAGCTCCTGGGTCCCACTCAGAATGGTTACTGGACAAGGACGGGGTTGGCTAGACCCCCACAACATTTACGCAATTCGGCCAGAGGTTGTGTGGACGAAGGCAACTAATGGTCGATCACTCGGTTTTCTGTCATGATGTATCTAATTGCGATTTTCATCCAACTATTGCTGCTAGACGAATATCAAGTGATAATAAATGTATTTCCTTCTTGCTGTTAGGAAGTCGCTTTCTTTCCTTCTTATGCTTGTAGTGGAATAAGGCTTCCTAGCTGCTTTTATTGTTTGTACGAGCTAGTAGTTTTACTTCCTCTCCTAGCAGCTAGCTGTAGTTGGAATAGCTATTGGACTAGCAGACGCAAAGAAGCAGACGAGAAGCAGCAACCATTGATCTTCCGTCTTCTCCTCTTCTCCTGTTCTTCTTGGTCGTAATCATTATAAATCTTATACCATGCATGGGCGATAGACCCATTGGCGTAATCCCCTTTCTACTTGGTTCATTATTTAATTCTGAACCCCCATGTGCTGGTTGAGAGGGGGGTCTAAAACCCCTCCATTTAGTGCTTAGTGGGCCCTCCCTGTTAGCTTGTCCTTGGCAAGGCAAGGTCACTCGCCTTATTTTTTTTTTGAGTTTTCTCTTTTCCTAGCGGTTGATCCCCTTTGTACCCCCGCCCTTTTGCTTTATTTAGGCTTCCAGAGAAGGGCTCAATTGGTAAGTCTATTTCCATTTCTTCAAGAGCAGGCGAAAGGAATTAAGGAGCCACGCATAGATATACGCCTAGTGTGTGTCCCGTGAGGTCTTGAGGATTCTTTCTCTTATTCTTACTTAGTTAGTCCTCTATTTCTTATTATTATTAATAGGAACTAGAGCCATGATTATTCCACTACACGGGCTGAGCTCCTACCAAGAGTTTATAGGACTTTACTTGAAAGAGGGGGCCTAGGAGTGGTATTACTTACCAATCTAATTTTTTCTGCCCTTTCATTGGGATTGGTTCTTGTTTGTATATCCTTATTCAGTATTCCGACTCACACCTTGTACCTGCTGCACAGCTCCAGTTTATGCGGGGGCCCTAAATCTTTAATCGTATATCAAGATTGGAAATCCGCCGAGGAGCTGGACCCTAGCTTAGGGCATATTCGGGGCTTCCAACGGGGGGAGGAATCGGACTCACTCGTGAAAACTTCCCTGTAATCCCCCGTAGAAAGCCAACCCGAACGAGTCAAGTCGGTTCCGCCAACGAGAAGTGCATTACCGGTCAAAGGCGCCAGGGAATATTACCATAGACGAACCCGACCACCCGGCCTTTCGTCCTCTCAAGCCGAGCCGTTGATTTAGCACGTCTCCCCATGCGTCTTTAGGGCGCTGTGTCAGAAGTGGGAGATTGAAAGCTGTCGCTACAAGTAGGCAGGCACCATCACTAAGTAGGTTTCCGGTGCATGTACATACCAACCGCTGAGGATATTACTCCGACGAAAGAAGGCCAACGAAGCGAACCACATCACTGAACCACTTTGCGCAACCTGCCGTTCAGATAATGACATGAGACGAGACGAGGCAGGGCACTGCTACCAAGACCAGAACGCTCTCCAGGAGCTCGGGCTCATAGCATGTCCGTCGCCTTCCCTTAGAGCGGTGCTTACTTACGGATGCTCACACGGAGAAAGTAAACTACCACTTCTCAGTCTACGTGGAGAACAGAGAAAGGGTCACCTTACTCCCCTACTCCAAACAGAGCTATGGGCTTCGGTACACACACGGCAGTCAGACTGACTCCAATGGAAGCTCCGGGTCAATGCTCCTACACAGAGAAAAGGACTACTACAATGACGTACATAGAGCAAGTACACCTTACTCTACTACAGAGATGGGGTTAATGGTAAACCTTACTCCTTCTCCAGAAAGACAGAGTGGTGGGAATACCTACTCCAGGAGAACAGAGTACTAATACACTTCTTCCTCTACAGTGGAGAACACAGACTCGGTTACATGGTCACACCTTACTCTACTACAGAGATGGTTACCATATCGTCTACTCCCAGAGACAAAGAAAGAACGTATACAAGACTCCTACTCACCAGAGCACACCAGTACGAACGGCATACCACAACTCTAACTGCGAATGTCTTAACAAAACAGAGATGAAGAGAGACATTCAAGCTAGTAGAATCTATCTATTGAATCAAGCTTCTTCCCTTTCATTTGATTATTCTTCCTCTGGTATGACTTATGGTGTCTTATTGACTTTTCATTAATTTCTTTAACTTGATTACATACATCATTTAGTTGAAAGAGGAAAGCGACTCCTTCCTAGATCCCGAATCCAATATGGGGATTGAAGTGGTTCGAACCGGAGTCTCTTACTCTAGAATCTTCAACCTTCACACACGCAACAGCTACTAAAAAAAAGCAACAGGGAACGAAACGAATCCCTTGAGAGCTATTTCAACTCAACCTGCACACTCCTGCTCACTCATCGATCGCCTACTGAGCCCCTGAAAAGCCAATCACTCACGGACCTTCAACTCAGTCAGGGAAAGTCGCTTTGGTGGTTCGAATCCACGTCGTTTTCACAAAAGTCGCCACTTAGAATAGCGTTGTATAATCGTCTTCTTTGCCGCTCTTCAAGTGACAGATTGGATTGAGAAAGCACGGACCGGGGCAGTGGGTGGGCTTTTTTCTAAGGAAAAAGTATGACCTTAATCTACTTTCTCGGGTATCTAGCTTACGGAAGACAAGGTCTTGACGTTCTATAGATGAACTAGCATAACAGACATGCTTGAATTTAGAAAGGCAAGACAACTCTGAATCACTCGTTGAATACAAAGACAAAGCAACTTTCGCCCTATCCTGACGGGAAGGGAACTTACGAAGAAGACTGACCTGTGCTCTTCCTGTAATCTGACCTTACTATAGCTTTCTTAAAGCTTTTGGCTTATTGATCTCCAACTGTATTTGTATTCGTATCTGGTAATTCTCTTTCTAGTGGATCAAGATATTCGAGGCTAATCCACTCTTCCTTGAAACTTGGAAATCGCCCTTTATTTAAACTTTTTTAACTTCTAAATGAGTTGCTTCTCGACTCGACTGACTCACACTCCTCTCCTATCTTTTTAAGAGCTGCCATGGGCATTTTTCTTTCCTTGGATGCTATAAGAATGGGCTGGCTCTTGCCCCATGAAAAAGGATGCAAATTGACAAATCCATTAAGAGTATCATTTGTCACTTCTCTTGATTTCCCACCCACCTACCTATCATCTATCAGTCTCCTGAAGCTCCCCCGCTTGGTAGCTAATCCCGCTCGTTGGTATCTGGGAGTCTAGATCTTAGCTTATCTTATACTCTCTATACTTCGCATTTCCTTGAGCCTTTCTACTTATAGACCTGGACTGCTATTTGTTTCATACCTGAGGCAAGCAAGTCAGGGATTCCTCGAGCTGCTATCTCGATACCGATCCTTGAAACCCTGAATGAAGGGCACTGCTTAGGTAAGGGTAAGAAAGAAGCGCTGATCCACTTATACTCGCTAGGGATTACTCTATCACACGCATCCTAGCTTATCTCACTTCTTCCTTGAAGGTCCCACGGACTGTTCGAATCCTTAGCCTGTCCTTGATTAGCTTCCTATCACCTACGCCTCCTCCCAGGAAGTCACTATTCTTTCCTTTCTCCTGGCTCCTGAAGCTTTTGCATTTTTCAAAGGCCTTCACTCGATCTTCATTCTACTATAAGAACTCAAACCTGAGTCCATTACTATCCTGGTCGAGTTCGTTTATTCGTTTTTTAATAACTCACACTTCGTACCTGAACATGAATAGGCAGCGCTCTTTTTTCCCGACGTAAGCCCAGGCTTGCTATCATCCAGTTGTGGCTTTTTCCCCTCTTAATTCTCAGGAGAGTGCTATAGCTTGTTCGCTAAATTCCTTCCCGATACCCCTTCATCACGTCTTGGGCAACCAAAACCCTAGCCTTGGAAAAAACATTCTCTCACTTCCCCGGACGAATTGATTTAATATCTTTTCAGGTTCAGTGAGGACAGTCCTCCTAGCAGCGGTTCCTTTTCATATCCCGCTTTGAAGCAACTACACTCGCTCGTTAGCCTGTCTGGCTCTCGACCTGCTTCAGTCTCTAAAAAACTCTGGCAGCTGGGACTATTGCATTCGCAATACTTCGTTCTGCTACCTTCCGATGTTGCTTAAACCGACAGCTAACCTTGCTTTTCTACCTTATCAGTAACAGCTATATTCGGAGACTTTACCTGAAGAAAACGGAGACCTAGAACTACTAGGATTCCTCGCTTCCAGCTTTCTAAAAGCTATTTTAGTTAGCCTAAAGTTGTATTTTTGAAAAAACCTTGGCAGGATCATAGCTATCCTCCCTCCTATCTTCTTGACTCCTTCTCATAAGGGCGGGCAGAGTCTCAAAGAGTGCTTCTAAGCTCCGGCCGGGAAGCTAGGTCAAGGCTATCTGGCAGAAAAGGATTCTAATGGCACAAAGCCGTTCTTCTCCCGTTTCCCCGATCTCCGCTGGCTGCTCGCAGGAATTTTGGAGCTTGATCCTTTCGATAGTCCCCTGGAAATAGAAATGGGCTAGAGCTCCCAGTCGTTTCTAAGGAATTTCTACCTTTTGGATCGAACTAGGAATCATACATTCGCTGAATGACTCGACAACCAGGTATTTCACTTACCTGCACATAAGCTTCCTATATTCTCTAGAACATCCCATCTCGTTTCATAGCGCCTGCTTCCCGAAAAGATAGACTTCCTATCAAATCTTTCACAGTCCCCAGAGAGATCCATCCGATGGTCTTTCACTCTCTCGCTTCGTCTTCCCAGCTATCCTTTACATGCAGGTAAGATCAGATCGAATGCTCATTCTGGCTTCTCATCTAGCTTCTCTCCCACTACTCAACCCTATTTCTTATTATTTCATTATTTTAGTATTTTAGATTGAACGGACAGCTTATGCTTCTAATAGATTCCTAGCTAGCTAAGATGCATCTACGAGAAGCTATTTTTTATGTAATATTACATTATATGAAAAAAGAGATCAAGTAGCGAGTAAACAAGATCGAATTATAGCTTGTTAAAGCTATAGGAAGAAGTGGGATCTCTCTAATATAGGCAAGCTAATAAGGACTAGCACGTTACCAATCAGGTAACAAGGTCTGTCTCTACTTTTTTCTTCGACCTGGAAGCGAGTAGAATGTTTCGATTTGAATTTGAGACTAAACACAGGGTCTGACCTAGACTCATATAGCCCGAGTACTTAGGCATAGTACCTTAACTCTTAAGATGCATGGCGTTGGTAGAACCCTCAACACCCTACCTTCACTTCATGTCTTCTAAAAGCTGTTATGGAAAGAGATCAATCAGATGACAAGGCCTACCGTGTCTCCAAGAAGATTGAAGTTCTCACTCAAGCTCAAGATTCTCAGTCTAGTCTTATACCACCTAAGCGGTTCAATGGAATGGGAATGAAAGGGGATCTTCTTCTTATGGAGATCTGGTAGTACAGTAGATGTCCTTCCATGGCTTGCGTACGGAAATAAAGGATGATTCAACCCTTTTATGATTCACTCTGTTCTCTCGAATGAAAACAAGTCTGAAGGGTTTCCCCTGATTCAGAAGAAGACAATTCTGATTCAAAGAGTCTTTGGCAAAGGAGTTTTTTCCCTCTGCTCTTCCTTTGGTTATATACCAAATCACCTACCTGTATCAGTTGATTCTCCTGATTCTTAGAAAGTGAGGCCTCGTACAGATTGCTTTCATAAAGCATTAATGTCCTTCTTTTCCTTCTTCCTTCCTTATTTGAGGATTCAGCCCTGGTTGATAGTTTGTTTCAGTTGAAGGGCAGAGAAGAGGATTGATGGACAGAGGGACATATATTATTATTATATAGATGCCCCAGAAGAGCAGGAGGAATCGGCTGCTTGAGAATCAACTGCTGGTGGAAGGTTTGAAGGAAGAATGCGCAGTTAGAAAGGTAACTATCATCTCAGATTCGAAGAGGGGAAGGGCCATTTCGCCTATTTCAACAGAATCCGATTCGAGAGCAGATAGAGCAACTGTCCAATCTCGCTCGGGTAAATGATGGGCTCTTAGTGGGCAATCCCCTGTTCTCTTTGCTGTTGCTTGAGAATCCGCAGAAGGGCTTAGACGAGACCTAGCATCTCTCAGCTCAGATTCGGCATATCCGGTCTTAGCAGCAAATCCTTCCTCCGAAGATGGACAGCATCCGCTCTTTGACACCCGTAATGGGCATGGTATCCCCATAGTCAAAGCAGAGAGAAAGAGAAGAGTTAGAACAAGAAGGATTAGTTAGCACTACCCCAGATCCATATGCATAGTAAAATAAGAGGGTAGACAGAGGTGCAACCTTATTGGCTTAAGCATCCGATTTTGTCCATGAGGAGGAAGAATACCGGGTTATCGAATCCCCTGCATGTGAGGGTGGTAGGCTTTATGCCAAAAAGAATCCCGAGGACAAAAGTAAATCAGAATAGGCTTTGAGGGAGAAGGAATCCCCAGCTATTGACTCAGCTACTATTGAATCCGATCCTAGGGCTTTAAAAGAAGAGTACGAGTTAGCAGGGCTGTCTCACCTTGGGCTTGTTGGCCTAGCTTTTGGCGGAATAACCGCAGTAACCTCCTTCACTTCATGCCTTTGATAGAACGGAGATGGGAATTAGGCTGCTGGTAGTACAACTAGGCTCTTTGCAAGATTCTCAGCATCTACGGGGAGAATGCCCCCTTTCTCCAATTGCAATTCCAGAGGGATATCCTTTTAGAAGCTCTCCTGGCATTAGCGGAATAAGAGCAGTGGGACTTGAGCTAGTGGGATAGATTAACTATTTGAATGTCCCTCTTCGATTTCGATGAGCAGAGGACATTAGCTTTAGCAGACCATTTGCGGCATATACTACTATTTCCATGAAGACGATAACTGAACACTTACTTTCTTAATAAACTGACACTAGGAATAGTCTCGAGAACCCCTAGTTGCCCGCTACGCCCCTTCTGCGACTTTCTTTCCTTGCTAGGTCCAATAGGCTCTTTGTCGGTCTTGATGCCGAGAGCTGGAGTTCATCCAATGCAGCCGTGATCTTATATACGATGATACCACCAGACGCGCATTCCTTGGGATCAGAAGGAAGACTATCCCTGTGCGTGCTACTGCTCTAAGGCTTTCCATAATGAATTTGATGGCATGCTTTCGACGTGCTGTGATGAGAGGTGCCTTAGCCTAACATATTAACATCCCGTCCTTTTGAGTTGTAAGCAATGTCCCTTCGCTTTGTGAAAGTGATTTTACTTTTCTCTTCAACATGGAATAAGATTCCATAACTGGGCAAAGGCCCTTTTCTGGGTATGGCCACAAGGTAGCGAGTCCAAAGCAAAGAGGCGGTAATGCTAATAAAGGAGCCTTCCTTACTCTAACAAGTAGGCGAGTAAACTACCATGCATTGCCTCATCGCAAAAAGTCTCTTTCCCGTGCTATCAAGATCAGGAGAGAGGCTTTGCGCAAGAAAGAATATATCGCCTAGTCTCACTCTTAAGTCGGAACTAGAGGCAATGAATATTGGAAGGAGTAATGGGCTTTTTTACCTGGAATTGAACTAGAACCAATCCATTGTCTTCGAATAGTCAAGGTATGCTTTTCCAAAGCCAGTGTTGAGATCAGCCTTCCGGGCCTTCCCTTCCTTAACAAGTAAGCAAGTAAACTACCTTGGTTTCTTCCAGGTTTTGAAATATCTGGTTCGAAAGGACCAGGCGAAGGAAGCTAAAAAGAAGCTAAAGAGGGTAGCGTCTCACTCCGATATACGTATTAACCCAGAAGCAAAGAAAGAGTACGCCAGTTTCAAATGGACACGAGCCTGGTCGAGATTCAACATACTATTTATTGTAAGCCCCAGCGCTTGAGGCGCTTACTCCTATCCCTTTCTTTTGAAAACAATTTAGTGTAGCAAGGATGGGACCAGACCGCGCCACCTCTCTAAACTACGGTATCGGGGTTGACAATCCACTGTGACCCCGCTTACTAGGAACGTGGGACTTTCCTGGGATCAGCCCGACATAGGCCACACTAGCAAAAGGGATTGAATTAAATCACTATTTCATGGAAGGGCAATTATGGTTTACGAAAGCTCGGAATCTGCGAACAATCTATTATCATATGTGGCTTCGGCTTCAACAAATCATACATCTGCTCGCAGGACCCTAGAATTATGGACATGTGACAATGATGGCGAGGGGGAAGCAGAAGGATACCAAATGGGTGTGTGGCCCCTTTCGGGGAGGGAAAGCGTTTAGGACAATTAATGGATTCACCCCTTTTGTTTTGTATGTTTCAATCTTTCATATGTCTACTCGTCGTGGAAGCCTATCTGGATTTCAATCTGGACTTGATGCCGACTGCTAAGATTACTACGGTGGTTAAAAAGACCTTGACTTAGGCTTCACTTCAGCACCTGCTTGGGCTTTCTCTTATTCTTCATAGTTTTAGGATTCGGTATAGCCTCCCTCGGAATAGTATTCCTTTCTTTTTGTAGACATGGAAATCTTTTAGCGGTTCTGCTATGACTTTTGAAAAGAAGAATAAGATAAGGTAGTTTACTTGCATATATATATTATATATAAGCAAGTAAACTACCTTATCCTTAGCAGTAGGAATTGGATATAGAACCGATAGGAGTAGGAGCATTCGTTAACAGAGATGGATTGGCTTCGGTTTCTTTTTTGATTCTGGGAATGCTTGAAAAAGCTCTGATTCCAATAAGCTCTTGACCACTCTCAGAGGTAGCTGGGAACAAAAGGAATAAGCGCTCAAAGCTAAGATCAGCTGCTATTGGACTTCTTTCCTTGGCGAGAAGGGATCGTCTCACACCTGGCAATCTCCGAAAAGGATTAACAGGGAAAGCAGCCTTGTTGATTAAAGTAAAGGACCAGGGGTCTAGCGCTTTTGTTTTGTGGGAATACCCTTTAATATGGATATCAATTACTAAAGTCTCTTCCCACGGGCTAGGCCCGAAAGAAAGAGAGTTAGATCCGAGAGTGAATTAGAGACATTATTTTACAGATGAAAGAAAAGAGAGTGAAGTCACTTGTTTAAGTCAAGCAATCGTAGAGACCGAGGAGAGTTTGCAGTGGAAATTAGCCCTCGTAAGGCCTCTTAAAGGCAGAACCAAAGAGAGTAGTGAGAGGAGAGGAGTTCAAACCCGACTCAAGGCCTAGTAGATCTATTTCTGCTACCTTACTGACTTTCCTGGGCAGATGCTCCACTGATTGATTCGACCCCTTATATAGTAAGCGAAAAAGAAGAGCGTACGGATGGTAGCAGGGGCCGGGGAAATAGCGCTAATTTCATTGCAGGTTTGATTCCCACGGTTCCCGTGCCTGTGGTTTTTCTTGTTTCTCACTCTTCATCGGATTGGGCGGCCCTTGATCCTAACCCTCGGAAGGCGCTTCGGCCAGGAGAGGAATAGCTGCTTCTTTGCTTGCAGGGAACCCCCCACTTTCATGAAATATTCAATGATCTTTCCCCTCTTAATTAAAGACTCGAAGTCCCAATATTATCCCATCAAGATCTTACTGGCCAACAGGTTGTTCGTCGTCTTGAGGATCATGTCGATCTGGTCACTTTCTATCACTGGTTGGAGGCTTTGGCCCTGAATCTCCCCACATAAGTGGTAAACGACTCCAAATTTGATGCATAATCTATTTCTCGTGGCGGGGCGACATCGATATTGTAACAAAATTGCTTGATGAACAGATCGGCCATCCTATTATTCCCTCTATGCCTAAGCCTACCTACAGAGCTGACCGAAGGGACTAAACAGATTCTATTCTTAATCAATCGGTCGCTCCCTTACACTTCCTGCTTACCGGTCCTTACCAAACTCCCTACCAATGGTTTTGATTAGACGGCCCCATATCTCTTTCTGCGGATTCCCTACCTGCTTGTGGAAGTGGTCGGGCTACCAGGTGGATGCTCAAACTCTTTCTTCTCAACTGTGTTCTTTTACACAGAATAACTACCCACTGGATAGAAAAGCACTCACTGATATCTAACCCCAAATTCCTAAGGGGAAGGTAGACGCGAGTATGCGACAGGAGTCTAAAAATAAAATAAGTTTTTCCAGAACCCGCAGGAGAGTAGGATACATTAGACTCGGGCAGGCGAAATCCATTCGGTCAAGCAAGATAGGACTCGCGTCCACTCTGAACCTATGGGTCTAACCGGCCCGAGCCTAAGACTCCCTTACCGAGAGAGAGAGAGTGACTTTCTAAACTCTCCCACGCCCCTCATAGCGCTCCGCGACTAGGGCACAGTCTACCTCTAGACTGACCCCTAGCTTACACGTAATCCATACAGTCCCTGCACTGCCAATCTCTGAGGCAGACAGACTACAGGTATCAGTCGTTTCATAAAGATAAGTACTCGTTGAGATTGAATCTCAACCGCCGAGTCGCGCACGCGCGCTAGTATTTCGTTTTTCAGCGCTTCTTTGAAGCCGTAGCGCGCTAGCGCGCGGGACTTTTGAAGCAGTCTAGTAAAGGTGAAACGTCTTTAGTGTTTTTAATACCTCTCTTCCTTCTCCCTTCCGTTAAGGGTCAAAGAATAACGATATAAGCAGCTATTAGGCCCGGTTAGGTACTTCGTTCCTAGCTTTCCTAGACGCTTGTGCCAAACACGGAAGTCTTCTTTAGAGGTTGAAGGATGAGGAACGGATGTAGAAGCTGCATTGCCCAAAACTTGACCAGTATCAAAAAAGTAAATTCCTTCTCGTTCACGAGCCAATTGTCATACCGGTCTTTAGCAAGATCACTCGCTTCGGATGTGCAGGGACGGTTCCTACTTTGAGCTGACGCCTTTGGTTTGTTAAATTTCTGTTGATAGAAGGTAGGGGTAGGCGCGCGGATACAGTCCTGTTCAGTTTGCGGACAGCTATGCCAAAATGAGGCAGTTGTGGATGCGCTTTACTTCTTTCTGAGTATCCCAGTGCAGCTGTCTTGTTCACGCTATGGATCTTATATGGAGAAGGGAAAGCTAGCTCTTGAAAGCAGTGCGAGTTAGGCCCGAATCCAATCCCTGAGATTGGAATGAGATATCGCACTTCAAATCAATATTTTCTTTGTGTTCAGTACTGGTGGGCACATAGGGTATTGAAGTATGAAAGTCTGGGTCTCCCGCCCGTGCCCGTGTTAGCTCTTCTTCTTCTGCTAAGGGTCATCCGTAGCTTCTTTCTACTGTCTCTCCTACCTACCACGAGAAAAGAAGTTGAAGCAACGAATCCTTTCTTTTTATTTTAACCAAATTCCTTAACAAGTAAGCAAGTAAACTACCTTGCCAGGTGGGACAAGAAAATGCCCTTCCTTTCTGATCGAATCCAATCAATAAATGAAATTTGTTATCACGCAGTGCAACAGGCAAGAAATGAAATCGAAGAATTGTATGCCCACCGCGCCCTCTCTTTCAGTTGAGCTGATCGCCTCGCTTCGCTAGTTAGAGTTGTGCTCTTCCTGAGCGGATTGCGTGCGCCTAGAGCTGTGTTGACGGAGCTACTTCTTGCTGTGTGCCTGGTGCCCAAAGCTCCGACTATTACTGACTTATCGGTTGATAGGATAGCAGGAAATTGTTCTGCTCCGGAAAGTAGAAAGTAGGAGGTTGGGAAGGTAGTTTACTTGCTTATATATTATATATGGGAGTTTACTTGCTTATATATAAGGAAAGAGAACTAACATCCGTTTCCGGATTCTTTCTCTTACACAAGATGCGATGGATTGAACCTTCGGCAACCTAAAACAGAATTCACAACTGGTTGACTTTCCGGAGTTGATTCCTTAGCTCAGACCTGCGGACCACCTTCTCTTTTATGGTGACGCTAGCACACAAGTCATCACACTCCGCAAAACAAACGCACAATATCACTTACCAAACCCCACCAGGCCCATAAACAGGCCCATACCCTTCCTTATACTGCTACATCCACGGGAACCATCAAAAGAAAAGGCACTATTGATTTGATTCTATACGGGGTTAACGATGAACCAACTAATCCATCAGCCCAGGCCACGTCGGTCGTGCCTCACAAAGATAGCCTAGAAGAGATGCCTTTGCCCCTTTTAGCTACGAGTGCTGCCCCCTAACGAGTGCTTTCTTTTGTTTTGCTTGTACTTTTGAATAGGGGAAGGTCTCGTACTATACTCTCAATTTTGATACGATGGAAAAGAGCACTTAGCTAGTAGCCTGGGACTCCACCACGTGAATCCCTAATCCCTTGAAAGGAAAGGATAAGTATCTTTCAAAGCAGCGGTCTATTAATGTGAATATGAATAGTGATTTGTCCGAGTATATACTACTACACTACAGGTCTTTCTTCAAGTGATCGATCAGAGTGTTTCGAAAACCTACTAAAGGTGCGTGGCCGATAAAACCAACTATTAGCGTAAGAAAATCTTTCTACCGTGGCCCTACCTAATCCCCCCTCTGTTTTGTTTGTTGTGACGCCTTTGACAGGCCCTGCTCTGAATCATATACTTGTGAGCTCGAAATAAGACGTAAAGCATGGATCACCAACAAAATTTGCTCTTTACTTGAGACGTGGCACAATGGATCACCGTACAGCAGGTTCAATCGCCTTTTTCAGCTTGGTAAGAGACGGACAAAGAAAAGAGAGTGCTCCACCTGTAGCGACATCGGAGTCAGTTTCCCCGTCTTATTGTCCTCTCACATATGAACTGAGAGGGGGGTCAAAGGTCTCAGGTGTCCATCCATACCATAAGTGCAGATGTAAAAGCAAGCAGTTATTAAATCATCTCATTATTTCCCAGGCTTGTTGCCGTTGAGTTAGGTCTCATTATGGGTTAATTGAATCAGACTCCTATTCAATTTACCTATCATAATAGGGTATTTTGTACTATAAATGGGCAAGCACGAAAACTGGCATGACGATTATGTAGTGCAGGTTAAAAGCAATCGTCAGTTTAGGTTGGGGGCCATTAATAATAGCAAAGCCCCTAGGGCAAACGGCTAGTCACGAAAAGTCTGGGCGTTTAGTCATCAGAGGCGAGCTAGTTGTTAAGGTCGACGAGCCGGTCCTATTTAGAATTAGAACAAGATGAG